AAAAATGCCCATATATTTTTATAATTTTTATATAATATAATGTAATGAGCCTGTCCCCTCTTTTTTTTGTTCATATTCAAAAAAAATATAAATATATAAACTAGCACCAAATAAAAAGATTTAGAGGACTCTTTTGACAAAAAATATGTAATTGTCAACAAAGTTGTTTCTTTTGTTTCTGAAAATGCAAAAAATTTTTATTACTTATACATATAGGTCGTCGCTTCAGCATTGAATAAAAAAAGGAACATTTTGCCCTCTTTTACAATAAGTTACAAATAAGTCGTTCAAATCGTTTTATCATTTATCAATAGGAGTGTTATCTATCGATAAAATATTCATTTTGAACCATCTCTTTATTAACATATTGGTAGAATATTGGTAGAAAGAGTACCACGCTGCATCTAGACTTCAAAGAGTTTGTTTTAACCATATTATATTTAAGGGTCTCGCGTTATTGGTTGCTAGAGAATCAAGGTAGGTTTTACCAATGAATTGAATCACGAAATGCTATGTTTCTTCCATAAAACATAAATTATTTAGATTTAGTCCGAAGTAATTCGCGCAATGGTGCACCTTTCTTTTATTTCCTAGTTAGAACGAAAAGGGTACAGCTGGTTGTATCCCGCCGATTCCTGAAATAAACAACTCGCACACACTCCCTTTCCAAAAAAGATCAATACACCAAGCACTACACTTAGATTTATTAGATTTGTTGATAAAATATCGGTATTAAACCCGAAACTCCCGGCGGATGGCCAGTAGCCCCAAGAAAGGAAAGAGTCGGTTACATTTTTCATATCATCTCCTCATATGGATAGACTAACTAGATCGACTAAAAAATGGACTAGAGTTATTTTTGTATCACTTCGCACCTCTTTTTTATTTAGTCCTTTTTTGTTCTGTTCCTAGTGGGAAATTGTGAAATGGATTTTATTTATGTGAACTATCCCCTTGTTTCAATACTTAGTTTCTTTTGGAGTAGGAACGGGAAGGATGAAAGCGAGGCGGGATACTAATTCCTCATCCGCAAATCCAACCTTCCCGTAGGTTATTTTCTTTTGTCAACGACGACATAATTCTACGAACGAAATCTTGATATAATTTGAAAAATCAAACGACAAGTCCAAGGCAATAAATATATATTTTATATTTCTAATATTAAACAAAGGGATTCGCAAACAAAAGGGCCAATGCTACAACGAGTCCATAAATTGTTAAAGCTTCCATAAAAGCTAGGCTAAGTAATAGAGTACCTCGTATTTTGCCCTCCGCCTCAGGCTGTCTCGCGATACCCTCTACAGCTTGGCCCGCAGCAGTCCCTTGCCCAATCCCCGGTCCAATAGAAGCAAGTCCTACAGCCAACCCAGCAGCAATAACAGAAGCGGCAGAAATAAGTGGATTCATGATAAGTTCCTCGTACCAAAAAAAGAAATAGTTAATGATACAACTACCCAACCAATTATGACTTAATTATTACATCGTAGGATTCATTCAATCCAATAGAAGTAACTAAGAACTTCTAGTTAAAATAATAGTATTAGTGAATCATCTATTCTATTGCTGAAAATGAGAGGAGTAGGTCAAAGTAATCTATATTTAAGTCATATATACCCAGCAATATGTAATATCACATATACATGTCTTTCTTCCATAACGTAAACCAACTGTTTATCTTTGATTCAATAGGATAGGATTTGAGAATTAATTCTCGAAATATCTCCAAGAGTTTACTTTTTTATTGCCTTTTTATTTATCATTATTTCAACGGATCTAATCTAACTACACAAATTGATTAGTCCAAATCATCTCATACAAATATTATTATTATATTAATTTATGTTCATACAATTTGTTAATTATTATTTTTTACTAGTTTTGTTTGTCCAATCCGTGAATAAAATAAACTAAAACGGGAATCCTTCGCTCTTTTCTCTTTTTTTTGAATCACATGTCCTAGACATATACTCCAAGCATTCTTATTCTATTATTTCAACTAATTGAAATAATAGAATAATGGGGTATAAATAGAATATTCGTTGAGGGGGGTATGCTAGTAAGTGGACGGAAGATAACTTTAGGAAAAAGAGCATTTTTGTCTCTTTCCCTTTTTTGCAACTCTCTAATATCCTACTTTTTTTTAGTTTTGCTATTCCTTTCTATCGTATATGACGTAGTTGTATATTCCTTAAATAAATTATCTTGAACCATTTATTTAATGCCTGCTGTTATTTATTGTTTTGAAAAAAACAACAAGACTGTTTCAATGATGGCCTTCCATGGATTCCCCTATATAAGCCGCGGCTAGGGTTGCAAAAATAAGAGCTTGAATACCACTTGTAAATAATCCAAGGAACATAACAGGTATAGGAATCACCAAAGGGACTAAAGAAACAAGAACAACAACGACTAATTCATCAGCTAAGATATTTCCGAAAAGTCGAAAACTAAGTGATAAAGGTTTTGTGAAATCTTCTAAGATGTTAATCGGTAAAAGGATTGGAGTTGGTTGAATATACTTACCGAAATACCCCAATCCTTTTTTTGTAAGACCCGCATAGAAATATGCCACTGACGTGAGTAAAGCCAAAGCAACGGTAGTATTTATATCATTCGTGGGTGCAGCTAACTCTCCATGAGGTAATTGTATGACTTTCCAAGGTAAAAGAGCTCCTGACCAATTAGAAACAAAAATAAATAGAAACATAGTTCCAATAAAAGGAACCCACGGACCATATTCTTCTCCAATTTGAGTTTTACTAACATCTCGAATAAATTCAAGAACATATTCGAAGAAATTTTGACTCCCACTCGGAATGGTTTGTGGGTTGCGAACAGCTATAATAGCCGAACCTAATAAGATAGCAATTACAACCCAAGAAGTCATAAGTACTTGGCCATGGACTTGGAAACTACCTATTTGCCAATAGAAATGTTGGCCTACTTCCACACCCGATACATCGTACAAGCCTTTTAGTGTTAGTGTGTTTACTAAAAAATTCATATTACCTCCTAAAATAAAAAAATTGACCCTTAATTTTTTTTTTGATTCGACCATCTCTTTGCCTACTTGAATCTGATATTTTGAATACCAACTAAGATTACTATTTTGAATAATAACTAATCACATAATATCCCGGTTACTCTTATTTAGTTTGTTTTTAAAAATTCAGAAATAGCAATCAACTTAAAAATATATGAGAGTTGCGAAGTAGGTTATTTATCATATTATTAATTAAGGATTTCTTATATAGCTAAAATGTCCTTCACAAATTGCGAATACTAATTTGTTAAGAATTAATCGGATTGAAGATATAGCATCATCATTCGCTGGAATCGAGATATCTGCTAGATTAGGGTCACAATTTGTATCAATTAAACAAATTGTTGGAATTCCCAAAGCGATACATTCTCGTAGAGCTGTATATTCTTCGTGCTGATCGACGATGATTACAATATCGGGTAAACCTGTCATATATTTAATCCCGCCCAGATATGTTTGCAAACGAGATAATTGTCTTTTAAACACGGCTGCATCTCTTTTTGGAAGACGGCTAAGTCTCCCTGTTTTTTGTTCCATTCTCAAGTCCCTGAACGTATGAAGTCTCGTTTCTGTAGTAGACCAATTCGTTAACATACCGCCGAGCCATTTTTTATTAACATAATGACACCGAGCCCGTATTGCAGCCCAGGCTACTGAATCAGCTGCTTTATTTTTGGTACCAACAATTAAGAATTGTTTTCCTCTACTTGCTGCCTCAAAAACCAAATCACAAGCTTCTGATAAAAAACGAGCAGTTCGAGTTAGATTTGTAATATGAATACCCTTACGCTTTGCAGAGATATACGGTCCCATTTTAGGATTCCATTTCCGAGTACCATGACCAAAATGCACCCCTGCCCCCATCATCTGTTCTAACTTGATGTTCCAATATCTTCTTGTCATTTCTCCCCACACCCCCCCTTTTTTTTTAAGAGAGGAGGAACCCTGAACTCAAATAAAAGGTTGTTCCGATGGAACTTTCTACTCTACTCTATAAATTGGACGTAGAGTCACGACCCAAGCAATTCTATTCTTTTCTAGACATTTATCTTTTTATTATTAAATCAAATGACTGCACCAAATCAAAGAAAGTAGTGATAAGGGATGAATCCTTTCTTAGCAATCATAAAATCTGATAAATGGGTGTTCTGATGTATCGTGGAAACCCTTTGAAGGCGGATAATCAAACAATTTTCTGTGGTAAAACAAAAGGTCTCTCATTTCTCCATCAAATCGATTCTTTTTTTTTGTTTCCAAAGGAATCTTGTTATATTGTTTTGAAGGATGCACGAATCCTTTGAATCCGGTCCCGCCAGGTATCATCCCCCCCAAAACAACGTTTTCTTTCAAACCTTTCAACCAATCGATACGTCCCCGTAGAGCTGCTTTTGCTAAAACTCGAGCAGTTTCTTGAAAACTCGCTTCCGATATGAAGCTTTGAGTATTGAGAGATGCTCTTGTTATTCCCAATAAGATGGCTCGGTAACAAATAGTTTCTTCCAAAGCTCGTCCCACTCGTTCGGCTCGTAACAATCCAATTAGTTCTCCGGGTGAAAAAACGTTTGACATTCCGTCTTCTGAAACCAACACTTTTGATGTTATTTGACGTACAACAATCTCTACATGCCTATTATGAATCTGCACCCCCTGGGATCGATAAACCTTTTGGATCTTATTAACCAAAGAGATACGACTTTGCACTATAGTTAGCTCAGCACCAACCAAGAATCTCCAAGGAATGCCAAGAATTCTTGTTATACATTCATTCCAACCTTCAATCCTCTTTTCGAGATTTATCGATATTGAATCAATCAAACGTACTTCTAACACCTGTTCCACTTTTGGAAGACCCTGCGTTATATCACCGGATCTCGATTTTTCATATATAAATGTAACTAATGTGTCTCCTTCGTAAAAAATTTCCCCATAATGGCCATGAACAGTTGCTCCCGGGGTAGCCAAATAAGGCTTAGCTGATCGTATTATTACAGAATCCCCTTGAACAAATATAACTTGACCGGATTTTTGGTGCGGTCCGTTTTTGTCTATACACACATTTTGACAAATAAACTGTCCAAGACTTATTATTGGAGAGGTCTCTTCGCAACAACTGTGACGGATAAAATACCAATTCAAATGGAATGAATTGAAAAAAATGTTACTGCCTGGATCAGTAGTATAAATTCTACCGCTCTCATCCATTGAATAATATTTAATTGCTTGAAAAGTTTGTTTTAAATTGTCAAGTTGAAAATAATTTGTTAACAAGATCTGATTATGAGTTTTTAAATGGTAAAATAAATAAAAATTATCAATTGAAGGAGACGATCCTAAAGGTCCGAATAACTCCCGAATTTCAATTAGTAAATCTTTTTGAATGGATTCTTTTATTACATTATGATAGTTTACTCGATTGGATGGGTCCATTCGAGAACACTTGGACGATAACAAAATTATCAATGATTGGAATTGCTTATTTCTATTCAACAACGTATGAATAGTTCCTTGATTTGATGGGTTAAGGAATTGTTGAATCCTTGCCTTGGAATAAAACGGATTACTATGGGTGCAATCTGATCGATTCTCCCAGAGCAATCCTGAAACTGTGGAATCTTTTCTTTTTCCAATATACGAAATAGGAGATTTTGCCAAATCGATTCTTAAGAAATGCCGAATCAAATCGTTTGTTCTTATTTCAACAAAAGAAGCACGAGCTTCTTCGTTAGAAGAGTTTTTTTTATCTTGTTCCCAATTCAATACTAAACAAGTTCGAACTAATTGAATACTTGTATCCGAAATTCCTCTATTTTGATTGACTTTTCCAGAAAGGATATAATTGACAACTCGAAGTTGCACATTATCACTTTCCTGCAAGATATCAGTAGGGAAAATTGCTGCTAAATTGGGGCCATCCGTTATGTCATATGTAACAACAGGTCGAACCAAAACAAAATACTTTTTTTTGCTAGGTGTAATCCGTTGGACATAGATCCAATTTGTCAATTTTTTTGATTCCTTGAAATTTCCCTTTCCCCTTCCTGGTGGGATCAAAACGCCGCTATACCGGGATATTTTATCGGTATCCACAGGAAAATGGATATCTCCAGAAAAAATTTTAAGTTCAATTCTGTTTTTTTTTCTCTCCACCCGTACCAACCCACCTACTCGGCTTCTTATATTTAAGGTGATTGGTGTATCTACTCCAACGATACTATTGTTACGTACCATTATGAAAGAAGATCCGGATAAGATATGCACTTCCTCAGGAATGAAAAAAAATAGATCCACTTTCGTTTGGATTTGGTGTTTTGGCATAAATTCCTTGACTCCTCGATACTCAACCAAATCTTCCTTTTTAAGGATTGAATGCATTTCGATATTCCCATATCCATATTTAGTAATCCCAGAACGCTTTCTTCTATATCTAGGATCATCGAAATAGGAAAGAATACTATTTCTATTTAAGGGGATTTCAGGCGAGATACCCGGAGGAGGCGTTAGTCTAGTCTCTCCTCCTTGAATTGATTGGAGTAAAATGAGAAATAGATTTCTGCGTCTCTTTGACAATAAATCAGAATTCTCGTGCAGAATGGCCGGATATATTAGATTACAATAAAAATCCGAACTAGATAAGTAGTGTCTCGGCCGGTGTTTAGTTACAGCGAGGTTAGAAGTATATCTTCGCTTGACAGAACGAGAATGCACGTTAAGTTGATCTTGATCCTTGTGAAGCGAAAGGGAGACTGAACTGGATCTGTACGGACTTCCTAATAATATCCATAAATGACTTGTTTTTGGTAATAAATGCACATTCCCATATGTAAATTCAGATGCATGATACACATCGGTACTCCAGTGCATTTCTCCGTCTGAATCCGAATAACTATGTTTTCGAACCCTCTCTTTAAAATTAAAAGTGGGTGTTCCTGCACGAATCTCAGCAATCACTTGTTCGGATTCTACATATTGATCGTTTTGAACTAAAAGAAAACTTTTTCGCGGAATATTGACATTATGAATAAGATCTTCACTCTCAATGATTACATACAAGTTTATAGAACATAGAAAGGCAGGATGTCCGTGACGGGTACGTGTCGGATGAACCAAATCCTCATTAAATTTTATTTTTCCATTACAAGGCGCTCTCACATGTTCTGCAGTACCCCCCGTGAATACGCCGCCGGTATGAAAAGTTCTTAATGTTAATTGAGTACCCGGTTCTCCAATCGATTGACCCGCAATAATACCTACAGCTTCTCCCAACTCAACCAGATCGCCATGAGTAGGACTTCGCCCATAGCATAATCGACAGATCCAAGATGTACTCCTACAAGTAAAGGGGGTTCGAATAGATATTGGTTGGGCTCGAAAGGTTATGAATCTATTTACAAGCCCAATCCCAATATCTTGATTTCGAGTAGCAATACATCGTGGACCCATATATACATCATCTGCTA